AGAAACCCATTTTTGTTTTTTTGAGAGTCGGATATATTTTTTTGTATTATTTTGGCGATATGGCCGAGTGGTAAGGCGGGGGACTGCAAATCCTTTTTCCCCAGTTCAAATCCGGGTGTCGCCTGATCGATAAGAGAATTCAAATAGTTTATTTCGTTTTGTTGATATAGAAAACTTTTTCTTTTTTTCCAGCGCAAGCTAGTGTAGGAATAAGGGACTAGTTTGATGCTAAATTCTAAGCATCGGGAAGGTTGTTCTCTAAAATGTTGTAAATATTTTCGTCTTAGAGGGGTGAAAAGGAATAGATTAATCTTGAAATGATAGTCCTTTTATTTCACTACTATTGGAGTGTCCATCTACTTTTTTGGTCTTTAATTAGATTGGATAGGGATAGGTCGGACGGATGAGGAATATAATTCCATTTTCAGTTAGGGAAGGTGTTGAAGAAAAACCTTGTATACAAACTTCCGGGAAAGGATATGAACGCTTCTTCATTTCTTCCATATTAGTTAGATTAATGAAATTGAATATCTAATTAGATTTCTTTTATTATTCTATTTTTATTATTATTTTATATAATATATATATTATTAGATTATATAAAATCCAATTCAAAAAGAATCCATTTTTTTGTAATCTATAGTAAAAGAATTTTAGAGGATGTTTTCCAATTGTTTTAGAGAACGAATCGGGAGAAAATAAGGATTAGATCAAATGGAAATAAGAGATGCAAATAAGAGTCTGAATATGCAAAGAAATCTATCTTCATTCTATTCTATATTTTTTCTTTATGCTTAAATTTAATATTTTTCAATTCTACTAGAAATCAGGTAAGAACTTGTTAGATGTTCTAATTGGATGTTTCATCAATGGTGTTCTGACGGAATCTTTTTTTGACTCTGTACCAGGGATTCCACTATTATTATAAGATATTAGAAAATTTTTAGTGAAAAATAAAAACGAAAATAATACAAGAAAAATGAGTAAACAATAAGAAAAAATTTTCTATAGAGATAGGAGACAAAATTTACATGGATATAGTAAGTCTTGCTTGGGCTGGTTTAATGGTAGTTTTTACATTTTCCCTTTCCCTTGTAGTATGGGGAAGAAGTGGACTCTAAGAGGACTACTAATTGAGTTAAGGTATCAAAATGTCTCAATTATTTTATAGCTAAGTTCTTCCATTTTTTAACGATTGAATTTTGTTATTTTATTAATACTAATTAATGAAATGCAATTCGATACTTCATTTGGAAACTCTATTGTATTCCAGTGGTGTAATATAATATTGAAAAAAAAAAATACTCTTTAAATCAAACAAAGAAACAAAATCAAACAAAGAAAAAATGTGGACCCTTTGGTCCATCCATATTAAACTTATTTTTTTTTTTTTAAGTAAAACATTCCATTTTTACCATACTGTAATCATAGTATAGTAGAAAGAAATCAAATCTATTTCTTTCTACTATACTATACTATATGGATTTCATAGAATTCTGCTGATTGTAGTCTGATCATTTTATTTAAAAGAAAGACCCGAAATGGAAATACTTTTTTCTTTATTCAATCATTGTCATCGCATTGATAAGAAATCAGAAGTCATGTTTAATTAAAATGAAATTAAAATTAGTCACTTTGACTTACCGTTTTTACGTAAATTATAAGTAAAAAGGCAGTAGGAACTAGAATGAAGAGTGCAGTAGCTATAAATGCGAGAATATTGACTTCCATAATCTCTCTGTTTTCTTTCTCTTTTATTTATAATAAATACTTCGGGATTTAATCCCATAGAAATGAAAAATCTTTCGTCAGTAAATTCAGTGGTATAAATTTTATCTCGATGATATAAAATCGTGATCAATATCACGAATAACAATATCCGAGCTATCAAATCAATTCATCGTCGAGAAGTAAATAGTATAACATAGGAAGATCTTTTATCCATACCAAATAAAAAAAAAATTACTTTCTGATGCAATGAAAAATTCCTTTTTCTTTCTTCGTCCGAACCTTTACCTTAAACTTTAAACGAAAAAAGGAATCCCTGTTAGAAATGAGATTTTTTTCTTTTTTATTCCCTTTCACATACGAAATCAATTGAAATTTTTTGGATTTGTATCCATCGGGACTGACGGGACTCGAACCCGCAGCTTCCGCCTTGACAGGGCGGTGCTCTGACCAATTGAACTACAATCCCTGGGAAAAAGTTGTATAGCATACATATTTTTACTATTTCATTCAAACCCTTTGTTTTTCGATTTTAGATTCGAACCCCTGTACTGTAACTGAAAGAGGCAGACTTATATATTGATATTTTTATGGGGTCTGCACTTTAGCGAGATCGACAGGGATTATTCGCAATCCGTTCCTTAATTGCTAACTTGATTGAAAAATCAATGAATCAAGGAAACAAAAAAGACTCTTTTGTATGGGAGCCAATTGGTGATTTTCAGAGAACACCAAATGGGTTATATCATTTCATGGTGGATCAGCAAATTTTTGGGCCGAGCTGGATTTGAACCAGCGTAGACATATTGCCAACGAATTTACAGTCCGTCCCCATTAACCGCTCGGGCATCGACCCAGGAAGAATCAATTTAAGTCTTTATTGATAATCCTTGATCAATTTCCTTATGTAGTACCCTACCCCCAGGGGAAGTCGAATCCCCGTTGCCTCCTTGAAAGAGAGATGTCCTAAACCACTAGACGATGGGGGCATACTTGCCCGACCTCCATTCTACTATGTTCATACATAGTATGAACAGTTTTTTGAAATTGTCAATATAATGGAATGATATGATTCGATCAGAAGGATCTTTCATAATTCCTTAAAATATCGTTTCGATTTCTAAATTGTTCATTCCAAATCACCAATCTATAAAAAAAAAAAAAAAAAATAATGCGAAAGAAAACAAAAGAAAGAGAGAATCCTTTCAGGGAATGATTGATTTTCTGGAACAGGCGCGGCATTAACACCTCATTTCTTTCACTTTCATTCAGTGTTAAGAAGATTGAATTAGTGGGTACATGTATCAATGAAATGAATTTTGTGTTATGATGAAGATGATTTCAATTCGAATCGGTTTTGAAAAAATCCATTCCATTGATATTTCTCAAATCCAATATCAAAAAAAGATTTTTTTAACTATACTCACTAGGTAAATACAATTTATTGTTCGTTAAAAAGTTGCTATGTACAAAAAATAGATCTATTCTATATATATAATTTGAGTAGATGCAGTAACAAATAGATGTACTAAACTCATATCCATATTGGATGGTTCCCTATTGGGGAATTGACTGAAATGAAGCCCCTTTAACTCAGTGGTAGAGTAACGCCATGGTAAGGCGTAAGTCATCGGTTCAAATCCGATAAGGGGCTTTTTTGTCAAAAAATGACAACAGTAGTATTCCGATTTGAAGGAACAATAGAGATATTCTTGATATTTGTAAGAAGTTTCTCTTTGTAAAAAAAAAACTAAGGAATAGGTGAATTTCATTAAAAAATTTCGAATGAATTAGAAAGTTAAGTTAGAAAGTGAAATAGTATTCTTTTCTATATAAATATATATATATTTATTTTTATAGACTGTGATATTTAGACTGTGATATTTCCTTTAATTGTAAGATATTCCTATCCTATTTTCTATTATTCCAATCAAAAAATTCTAAAAAAAGTAAGTGGACCTAACCTATTGAATCATAACTATATCCACTATTCTGATATTCAAATTGGATAGAAATGAAATTCGAACAGTGGATCTTTTTTGTTTTTAATATCTTTTTAGTTCGGACTCCGCAAGAATCTGTCAATATTTTGGATGAAATCTTATTGTTCCTAGAAATAAATTGATACTCCTCTTCTCCACGCAGAAGGGTTTATTCTATTCTAAGTTCCAACATATAAGATTTTACTTTAAAAATATCTTTTTTCCGAATACAAGAAAAGATCAAATTACAAATTACATTTGTATTATTTCTTTAAGATATGAGATATCTATAAAAAAAAGAGAAAAATCCATTAAATCATGACTTCGAGTATCAAATATTTAATTTTCATATCTATGCATACTAGATTTTTAAAGCAATTAATGGACGAAACTTTCACTTAGAATCTATTATTTGTAATAAAACTCCATTCCATACAATATTCAAAAATCTGATAGATAGATAAAAAAATATTCGAATTTCTTACCTCGATCTGCAAAAAAGGTATACTTTGTAATTTTTTTAATCTGAACGAAAGAAAAATATCACTAAAGAAGACATAATATAATAAAAGAAATTTAAAGTAAAATAGGTAAAATAGAAAGTAAAAAGATGATCCTATAGTAGTTTCCTAGACATACAAATTAGAAGAATATAGAAAACTTTTTTTTTTATTTCACGAACAAGATTCAAGAATAATATTATTTGATAAAAGGAGAGTAGTATGTCTGGGGATCTGGTGGTAACAAAAGTGATAAAAGCGATCATTTCATTTGTTTCTGGAATAGTTCTTTAAACTATTTATTTATCGGATTTACGAGTCATAAGACAATTCCCGCGTCATGACTTAGGGAATTTTTTAGAATAGAAAGGAATAACCTAATTAAGTTAATGGATTTGACCTAGATTAAATATCAATCGACAAAAAAAGTATTTTTTTATTCGAAACCCAGTAGAAAAGAAGGGACGGTTTTCGAGAAATCATATCATATATAAAATGAAAAAATCCTCGAAGGTTCGATCCCTGAAAATGCTCGGGGGTGTTCGAAAATGGTTGAAGTAGTTGAATAGGAGGATCACTATGACTATAGCTCTTGGTAAATTTACCAAAGATGAAAATGATTTATTTGATATTATGGATGACTGGTTACGGAGGGACCGTTTTGTTTTTGTGGGTTGGTCCGGTCTATTGCTTTTTCCTTGCGCCTATTTTGCCGTCGGGGGTTGGTTCACAGGTACCACCTTTGTAACTTCATGGTATACTCATGGATTAGCAAGTTCCTATTTGGAAG